GTGAGTAATAGGCTCTGGTTGTTCGCTGTTCAAGAATTATTATTTAGGCAGTTCATATCATCCATACATAGTGTTTTGATCTAAGATTTCAATTCTTCCATGTTTCAGCAGTAGCATATTGTTCCATGGAGCTAAGGTCCAAAATATGGAATAAACAAGTGTTTCCACGACTCTACCGCCCGGTCAATTCTGTTCCACCTCCTGTTCCATGAATCAAATCTTTCATTTCATCCGGGAAAAGCCATCTCTTTCTCAACAATGTCTTTGTCATTTGATCCAATAGCGTTGCGTTAGATAGGAACAGATTTGCTAAATACTGATAACTCTCGGATAGAGTATTAGAACGGAAAGATCCATGAGATAATGAACTATTGGTTCTAAGCCATCTCTCGCGATCACTCAAGTATTCGAGGCACATTTCTTGCAACTTCTTGTTGACCCAGCCTTTATATAGAGATACAGAAGAAGCTTTGAAAGGAGGCATCAGCTCTACCAAAAAATTGGAGAATGGTTGATGATATGATGAAAAATCAGAATCAGAGACAAAGGGCTGATCTTTGAATAGGAAAAGGAATGGATCCGCAGCCTCAGGGTTCCAAAGGAATTTTTTTAGTTGAGAAACCCAAAAGCCCTGTCCTCCCTCGCTATCTCGCATCCAGTAATACTTGGTTCCACTCTGCCAGAACTCCCAATCATCATCATCCTCTTGAGAATATTCGATACAATCAAATAGTTTGCCACAAGGAGGGCGCCATAGTCTAGGAGCCCAAACTATTTGATTGTAGAAAAGCATCTCTTGCGGGTCGAGGGCGAGGGCTCCTTCCCCTTCTGCAAACTCCGATTCGTCTTTTTTAAAGATAGAACAAGATCTTTTTTGCATCATATCTAACGGATTCCTTGGTTCGGACCGAAGAAGCCAGGATCCTACCAGAGCGCCTTCTATTTCTAATAGGCTATCAACTAGATCAGAATCATTCTCAACGAATCTATCAGAAGTGATCCAACTGTTTTCATCGGGTCCGGGTGGAGACCAAAGATCTTGAGCGACCGATCCGGCAGAACAACTCAAAAGATAAAGAAGTATCGTTAATTTCTTCATGCTCGTTCCAAGTTCGTAGTACCATTTGTACAAATAAGAAAACCCTTCATTACATGATTTCTTCTTCATATAGATAGATATAGGATCTGTGCAGCAATTACTTAGAAGTACATTTTGTGCAACAGCCCTTCCTATCTGATAGAAAAGGATCCCATGATCCGGAACCGATCTTACATGGGATCGCAAATCCCAAGTTTGTCTATGAAGAGCTAATCTAATTGTATTAGTTTCTAGAATTGATTTCTTCTGTGTAATACTAATTGATAGGACCTCGTTGGTAAGTGCTACAAGATCTCGTGCATTGGAACCCATGGTTATGGACCCGAATCCGTTAGCATGGAACATTTTATTTTCCGAGTGAAATCCCCTAGTATATAAAAGATTGAAAAAGTGCTTCCGTTGTTGTGGACTAAGAAGCCTTCGTATCTTAATGCATGTATTGAATTTCTTCGGATCTATTAGAACGGGATCCACTAATTGGGGAAGATGAGTCGAAGCAAAAACAAGAATATTTCTAGTGGTTTCACAATCCCCGTAGAGACTGGAGAGAAAGTTCGTTAATAGACCGAGGGATAAGTAATTCGACTCATTCAAATACAGATCATGAATGTTTGGAATCCAGATTATGCAAGGAGACATTGTTTTTGCTAATTCGAATTGACCGAGGATATCAAATCGGATTACTTTCAGCAGCATATTATCCATAGTTACCACATCCGCGATAGTTTCCAGCTCCGTATCAAAGTTATCACTATCGATATCGATATCATCATCAATATAGTCATAATCCTCATCAGGATCGGTATCCTCATCCATAAAACAATATATAGGCCTGTCAGACAGGCCCCTGTCCGGAAATACCGTAATGAAAGGAACATAGGAGTTTGTCGCTAGGTATTTGACCAAATGTGATCGTCCAGTTCCTATAGAACCTATCAATAAAATACCCCTTGAGGGGGATAGGTCTAAGCGGAGTGAAAAGGGTTTTCCACGAGATGGGGTTTGTGAATAAGTGATTGTCCGATAATTAGCAAGGAATATCCGTTTTTCTGCTAAACAGGATCCATTGAACTCATAATTCATTAGATCCTTTTTATGAATGTCAACTAAGTATCGTAAGGAAATTAATCCCGGTTGTTCAATTATTTGATAATCGAGATCATTCTTTGATACAGGATGACTATGAGTCAGACTCCATAGAATTTGATCAATCCTTTTTTCGGTCGTTAAGGTGGAGAACTGAACCGCCAAGTCTCTTTCGTCCTCATCAATCAAATCATTGATCGTAACCCAGGATTCTACTCTGTCTTCAATCCAATCACTGTTCACGTTTTTTCTTTCTCTTATCAATGAATAGATCTCTTTACTTGTACGACTTAGATGTCTCGTATTTCTCGAAAAAGTGATGGTATTTGATATGATACTTATGAGATCGATATTCCAATCTAATTGTTCCAGAGCAAAGAGATTATTTAACAAGAAAGAATTCAGTTCATATTCATATTCAGATTCAGATTCAGATTCAGATTTAGATGTAGATGTAGGATACCTATACAGAAGTTTTTGCAACTCAATCATGTATGATGGAATCATCAAAGATTTGATCTTTTCTAACTCTGTCTGTAACTCATTAGAGACTCGGGAAACAAAGAGAAGATGCGTACGAACGAGATATCCAGCAACAAGAAGAAGGAAAAGGATTGAATAGAGGAACTCCCGAGCATTTGTTGATCTCAGATGTGTCAATATCATTGAAACGGGTGACTCATTATTTCGATGAATCATTTCTTCGGACAGAAGAAGATTCTGTAAACACTTACTCGAAATCTCACTTATCAGATTCCATTGTGGAAGAATCGTCCACCATTTTTTAATTAGCCGTGATATATCTGATCTATGCATAATAGAATTCAAAATGGATACCAATTTTGGACTACTACTTAGTATCGACAATCGGTCTGAAAAAATATCTAAAAGGACGGAAGTTAGATATTTGCACCCTGTCGAAGTAAGGAACCATGGCATATATGTTTGGAACAGATTCCATTTTGAAAAAGCACTATCCCGTTGTTGAGAGGTTCTATACATCTGCCCTTTCTCAACGCATTTCTTTAGATAAAGACTCCGTTTTTTCCTCAGATAAAGACTCTGTTTTTTCCTCTTTACGTATGGTAAATTTTTCTCAGAACATGGAGTGTGAATCAAACCAATGTTTGAATTGAAACTGAGATACTGATGCAAGTTCTTCCCTTCTGAATCGGATAGATTCATATCTGAAAGAGGCTGACAATAAGTTCTTTCAAAATTGACTATTTGTTCCTCTGTTAGAGGTGTTCCAGAAATGTCTGCGATCGAGTAAAGAGCTCTACGAACGAATGGATCGGGTCGAATTGGAAAACGGAAAGATTTGTACAAGTTATACGTTTCGTCACCACTTTGTGGAAAATCGTTAGGTATGAATATGTCAGATACCTGTGAATAAATCGGTAAAAGATGTTTTTTTTTACCGACGCACAAAGAAAATATTTTGTTGCGAATGAACAAGATATTGAGGAATTGTCCATATGTACGATCATAATTATTGATACGGGTCTTTTCCACATAAAAGGGGAATCTTTTGTTACAATAGAACCAGAAGTGATGTGGATTATTCAAGAATCGAAGTTGATTTGCTTTATAAAAAGACGATATCAATGAACTTCTATGAAATGGTTTCACGGGATTCAGCCAATTGTCTCGATCGTGGGATATCATTGAGAAATAGGAATCCGTGTTAGCAAAGGATTTGCTGCGATTCTTTCTAGTATGGAATGAGTCAATCATCCACTTTGGTATCTTATTGAACAAAAATGGTGATATTGTTCCTCCATTGATCAAGAATTTCGATCTTTGGGAAGTATCATGATCAGGTTTCAATTTATGCAAATGAATGATTTGAACACCTATTGATTTTAACAACTGATTGCAGAGCGGCTCATTCGGACCTTTCAATTCATAGATGTGGATCTCGGACCTATGAATGGGGCTATTCCCGATACTCACAAAGAACAAAGGAAGTGACTTGGACAAAAAGAAACGAAGTGGCTTGGACAAAAAGAGAAGTGACTTGGACAAAAAGAAACGAAGTGACTTAGACAAATCTTGTTTGTCGATAGCCTCGGACCAATTAATCGAATATTGATTAATACGTAATTGATCAAACACTACTTGAAAACGGTTCTTCTGTTCAGAAACGAAATGTTCCAAATGTTCCTGGAAATTCTTACTCCCGTTGGACCATTTGTATCTATATGCATTAGGATCCCGATTCATGGATCTCTCGGTTCGAGAAATAAGAGGATCAAACCATTTCTTCTGACTCTTTTTCAAATTCGATAAATGTTGGTTGATCGTATATTTCATTATAGTTATATGATTCAGAGTATCATTTCCTATTTGATCCCTTTGAATTCCATATTCGAAGTTGCGATCGGATCTATTCATTAAAAAGAATCGATTCAATACATTTCTTATGTACCCATAGGCGCTATATTGGATTTGAATCAGATTTCGGATCAATCTATATTGATTGACTGCCTCCATTATGTTGTTGCTAGCAAACAAATCATTCCCGCAGTGGATCCAGACCGGTTTTTTTCTGATGCTTCGATAAAAAAAGGCATTCTCTTCATAAAAAAGAGGAGGTAGAACCAATAAAGATTTCTTTTTCGATTCATCCTTTGTTTTTTCCTTTCCATTCACTAATTTTTTTTGATCTAATCCGCAGGAATCAATCGAAAAGGCAAATCCCCTATGATACACCAGATCCGGCTCGGTTATTGATAGAGTGAATAGATCTGCCATTTCTTGAAATCTCTCTTCTGATTCAAAATCGTGGTGTAATGTGTACCCCCCCTTGTTC